GAAAGTATCTGAGTACTCCGACATCCATTCAATCGAATTACTAGTGAATGGATAATTGGCTTTTTCTTTAACTTTATTTATATATGCTTTTACTTCATATATTTTTACTTTAATATATTATATATTAAAATTTTAACTTAACTAAAACTAAAGTACAAAAAAAAAATAAAGTTATAAAATAAATAAAAATAAAGAAAGTAAAGTACAAAAATCAATTTTAACTTTTTGATAATCTTGAATCAAGAACGTAATAGGACGTTTTCAATTGGTTCATAGCGACAATCGAAGACGAAGATGGTAAGATTGAGATCAAATAAATGGGAAAAATTGAAAATAAATAAAGAAATAAAAATAGGGGTATGCGCTAGATAATGATCTATCTTGATTCTATATTTTTTATACTTTTCTTTTTTATACTTTTGACTTAAGGGCGACAAAAGAAAGAACGGGTCTTATTATTCTGACATATTATTAACATAACATTCCTTTGATACTTCTGAGACGTCAAAGGCTGTCTCTACGTATTTTTCTTGTACTTAATGTTTTACGATTATACTAGAAATCTTCTAGTATAATCATTAGAACTTGGTCTAATTGGATTTATTGGATTGTTTGATCAATGGTGTTGGATCAGAACCCCCTTTTGACTCTGCGCTGGTAATTCTACTATTATTAGTCAACAATAATTGAATAATTTCTTCATAGAGATCGAGGACATAATTCACATGGATATAGTAAGTCTCGCTTGGGCTGCTTTAATGGTAGTCTTTACATTTTCCCTTTCACTCGTAGTATGGGGAAGAAGTGGACTCTAGAAGTACTAATAATTGAGTTTAGGAATCAAACTGTATCAATTTTTTTTATAGATCGTTCTGCAAAGACTTTTTTTTAATTTACTATAAATTCAATTATTCAATTTCAAAATTTAATTTGAAAATATTTTCATTTCGAAGTTATATGTATTGCATTCTAGTGGAGCAATGTATTCTATAAATAATATATGAACTCTTTCAATCAAACAAATATTTTAATTATTCCTATGTTCCTATTTCAAAAGTAAAAGTGCTCCAAACGATATGAAATCTTTTACAATTGAATTCTTCATAAATCTTCTATAGCGACAATTGAGTAAGAACGAAACCCTTTATTACTATAATATTACTATATTACTTTACTCTTGATTTGTTATTTTTTTCCGTCTTTGTCTTTCCTTTCCTCTTCAAAGAGAAAAGAAAATAGTTCTGTTATTCCATTACGTCGATACACTTTATTTACGGAAAACAAGATAGACATAGTGGTTGTCCAAGGAGATAATACACATAAGAAAATATTGTCTTTGGTCAAGTCGCATATTGCGCACTTACCATTTGTTTTTTATTATTTTATAACTTTTATTTAAAATATTATTTATGCTGGTCTCTTTTTTCATTTCATATCATGCTTGAAAGGTTAAAATCGATGAGGTTTATTAATCCTTTTCGAAATCCGAAGAAGTTCCCATGGAACCTCTGTCAACTGGTCAATTAATTACTTCTTTGTTGAAATGCTAACATAACAAGAAGATTACTTGATTTTATTTTATTATACCCATACCTATTTTTCTTTCATTGATTTGATTCTTTCTTTCAATGTATATCGGAATTCATATTCAATTAAAAAAGATAAGAAATCTAGGAATTAGAATCTAAGAGTAAGAGTGGTCTTTCGATTATTTCAAATTGATTGGAATCGACACAAATCAACTAGAAATGGATGAAGCAAAGAAATAGAGTTGGGACATGACACTATATACATTATATATGGAATTGATATCTATATATGAAGATAAGATAATAATATAATGTCAATTGATATATATTATATTAAATTAACCTGTATCGGCATACAGCAAACTTTATAAAGTAAATAACAATACTAGTCATAGTATGGTAGAAAAATATTTTTCTACCATACTATCTAGTATCTCATAGAATACTGCTCTCATAGAATACTGCTGATTCTAGTTCGATCATTTCATTTAAAACGTGAAAGTTGAATTATTTTCTTTCTTCTCTTTAATCATTGATAAGAACTAAAGAGTCACAAGTTTAATTCAAATTAATCACTTTGACTTACTGTTTTTACGTATATTATAAGTAAAAAAGCAGTAGGAATTAGAATGAATAGTGCAGTAGCAATAAATGCGAGAATATTTACTTCCATAATTTCATCGTTTCGTTTTTCTTTAATTCGCAATAACTCGGGATTTAATCCCATAGAGATGATAAATCTTTTGTCTGTAAATTCAATGGGATGAATTACATCGAGATATAATCGAATCGGATCAATATCATGAATAACAATATCTGACAAATTGATTCATCGTCAAGAATTGAATAGTATAACATAGGAAGATCTTTTATTCATACCGAATTCCAAAGTCAATCTTGATAGAATCAAAAATCCATTTACTTCGTTTACTTTATTTTATATTTCTATAAACTATAAACTAGCACCCTCCTTATACAATCATTTGATGAAGTATCATCTAACCGCTTTTACACTTACCATTGGTTCCAAACAAACCCAACAATAGAAGAAAGAAGAAATTAAAAAAAAAATAAAAAGAAAAGAGATTCCTGTTGGCAATGAGATTCTACTGTTTGTACTCCTTTTCACAGAACAGAAATATGGAAGGATGAATTGATATATTTTTTTTTATTGGATTTGGATCCATCGGGACTGACGGGGCTCGAACCCGCAGCTTCCGCCTTGACAGGGCGGTGCTCTGACCAATTGAACTACAATCCCAAGGAAATAACATAATAAAATAAGGTGTACAGTATACATATTCTTATGATTTTATTCAAATACTTTCCATATGGATAGTAACTTTAGCAAGAGAGGCAGTGATTACTAATAATCTTTTCGTTATTTCCAAATTAATTGGATAGTCAATCTTTCAATGAAACAAGGTCTTTTTTTTTCTTTACTCTTTTCCTTAGACTTTACACTTCCAGATCTTGATATGAATCTAGATCTTTAGCAAGATAAAAACTTGTTGGAAAAAAAAAATAAATAGCGATAGGGGTACAGATAAGATATATCGATATCAGAAAATTTGATCAGATATTTTGACTTTTTTTCTATTGAGATCGATCATTTCTGGAGAACAACAAATGGCTTATATCATTTCATGGTGGATCAGCGAATTATTGGGCCGAGCTGGATTTGAACCAGCGTAGACATATTGCCAACGAATTTACAGTCCGTCCCCATTAACCGCTCGGGCATCGACCCGGGAAGAATCAATCCAGGCTTAGTGATAATCCACGATCAACTTCCTTTCGTAGTACCCTACCCCCAGGGGAAGTCGAATCCCCGCTGCCTCCTTGAAAGAGAGATGTCCTGAACCGCTAGACGATGGGGGCATACTCGCCCAACTTTCATCATACTATGATCATAGTATGAATAGTTTTTTGAAATTGTCAATATAATGGAATCATATGACTCAATGCGAAGGATCTTTCTGTCTTTCACGATTATATATAATTTTTTGATTATTTATATTCCTGAATCGTTATCGTTCATTCTAATCGACATTTTATAATTCCATAAATAAATCTATTTTTTTTCTTATAATTCTAAATTTAAATAATATTATTTTATTTATTTTTAATAATAAAAAATAAATCTTATTTTAATTTAATTTGGTTTGGGAGACAAGCTGAATCGCTTTATTTTATTAATGATTCCATGAAATATTTTGGATCTAGGTTGAATTGGTAGATACATGTATCAATCAAATGAATTTCGTTATTTCGTTATGATGGCAATTAGGACCTGTCTTGAAAGAATTCCTTGCATTGATTGATATTTATGAAATCAAATATCATTAAACCACCTTTTTTTACTTATACTTAAAAAGTATATCCGATACTCATTATGTAAATCAAAATTATCGTTCCTGAGTGAACCACTATACGTTTAAGATATATTATAACGTATAAGATGTATTTATATACATATAACATATAATATGGATATACACTAAACACATAGTAACTAGTGGCTTATTCAGGAATTGAATCAAATATGCCCTTTTAACTCAGTGGTAGAGTAACGCCATGGTAAGGCGTAAGTCATCGGTTCAAATCCGATAAGGGGCTTTGGTTTTTTCATAAAACTATCGCGGTAGTATTCATATTTGAAAGGAGAATAAAAATATTATTAATATTTTTATTACTTAATAAATAAGTAAGAAACCATAGTAATTTATATATATTAATTAAATTATTATAAATTATTATATATATTAATAATAATTAATTATAGTATAGTAATTAGTAGTATAGTAATTAGAGTTATAAGGTTGAACATTTGTTATTATGTTTATTATAATAATATCTTATATTATTAATGAAATAATGACTAGTATTAAGTTTATACTGAAAAATAATAAGTTGTCTACTTGAATCGCCAAATATTTATATTTTTTATTATTGCAATCAAATCAATTAGAAATCAACAAAAGAAAAAAGTAAGTGGACCTAACCCATTGAATCATAACTATATCCACTATTCTGATATTAAAATTAAAAATTGTAACAGTGGATCTTTTTTTTTTTAATTTTCATATTTCTTTGGACTACGCGGTAATCTGTCGATATTGCCGATTAAATCTTCTTGTTCCTAGATGTTCTGTTCTATAGGAATAAATTGCTATTCCCCCCCTTTCCAGAAAAAGGGTTATTCCAAGTCAAAACATAAGAGATGTTTTATTCTATTTTTATTCTAGAACACAAGACAAGATAAATTTATATCGTATTATTTGTATCTTAGAGACTTATATATATATCATATCGTAGTCTCATGTATCAAATATTTCCATTTAATCGATATGGATGGATACGATATTTTTGTTCCGACAATGTGATGTAAAATGAAAATGGGTGCGAGAAAGAGGCTTTCATTTATAGTCTCCTTATTATATTTGAATTTAATATTGTATTGAATTCCCT